TGATAAGGAAAAGGTGTAATTTATAACAAAATTTTCGTGTTGTTGATTCCTAGGCGTAGTGCTTCTTCCCCTATGCCGCCTATTGGTATGGTACTAGTGGGGTAAGGTTGACCCGCAATACAGAACCCCCATAGGCGTAACCTTTCGCTCAATACTAGAATCAATAATTGAAGCATCTGAGGCCGCATTAATCGGGGATACACGACAGAAGGAATTGTTTTTATTTATAAACTTCACCTTCAACAAGCGTAGATTTTTTTTCAATAATCTTTTTTCTTTATATCCCGAATCGTGTGTCTTTTTCCTAAGACTGAAGGCGGTAAATACATACATAAAAAAAAACCAAATCGCACCATCTCTGTAATAGGTAAATGCCTCTTTTTCTCCTGAAGTTGTCGGAATTATTCGTAATAGGATATTGGCTACAAGTGAAAAGGTCTTATCAATAAAATTTCCATTTATCCGCGATTTAGGCATAGGTAGCAATCCATTTTCTAATTCTTTTCATTACCTCTCGTGAGAAAATGATCCCACAAACAAAGGAATTGTACCGTACGAAATAGCATAAAAACAGACTCATAAAAAAAAGATATGACCTTCTACTAAATCCATTTTTTTTTTGACAGGAAAAATAAGCAATATTGGAATCCGATAAGATTTCATCCAAATGGAATAGTATAAGAAAGAATGAAGGGAATTATTCCGATTTCATCGAAGTTGACGAATCAAAGAATTTATCCTACAGATTAAGATAATTCGAGAAGTTTTGATCCAATTATGATCCAAAGAAGAAAAAAAAATCGAATAATCATTCTATGATGAAAATAAAGTAAACCAAACCGTTCATTTTCTGTCGCGAGCATAGCGGGTATACACTATACAATCAAATAGAAAAATCCTTGGGATGATTTATGAATTTGTAATAGATCCATATGAGGTAAGGGGTTGTTGTTGAGAGATCTAAAACTGGAAGGAAATTTGATAATTCTTATGGAAATGGAATCATAGTTTAAATATAATCATGATCTAAAAGTATCTATTAATCATAGTCTCAATACATAGTCTAAATAACCATAGTCTAAACAAAATAGACTGATCAGTTGATTCGTTCCAATTCATTGATTGAATCCGATATAAATATCAGAAAAAGATGTAAGCGCTGTCTTCGCAAACATTAAATGGGTATATCTTTATTGTTTTTAACAGTTTTCCCCAAAAAAACTTTATCTTTATCTCCCAGGCTCGAAAGAAAAGGTCTTTCCTTGATAAAAAGTTTTCTAGTTTTAATAGTTAGAATTGATTGTCCGTGCCTATCAAACAATCTAATAGGAACGACTCGATATTCACTCGGGTTCTGGGACATAATCATTATGTCGGAGAGATGGCCGAGTGGTTCAAGGCGTAGCATTGGAACTGCTATGTAGGCTTTTGTTTACCGAGGGTTCGAATCCCTCTCTTTCCGTACCAATTCACCAATGACCACAATGGATCAAATAAAAATGGATACCAAAGGGTTAGACCTTTCTTTGATATAGATTTTCAATTCCCAATTTATTTGGTACGAAAAATATTGGAAAGAGTGGACAAGGGATGAAAATCTCCCGACTGATCTATGATACATGAATGGGAGAAAAATCCCCAGATCAAACCCCTTACCTTGAACTTGGGTCCCGTTATCCATACTTAGTCGAAAAGGGGACAAATTTGTCTAAACCCTTGTTATTTTAGTTATATTTAAGTTTGACGAGAATAATATTCTACGACTAGCAATTCATTTATTTTCAAACCGACCCATTTACTATCTATTATTTGATTGACTAATCCTTTATATTGGAATGGGTGAAGAGTCAAATGTTTTGGCAATTCCTCATGGGGGGATGAATCAAGATAATTTTGAATCAGAGTTCTAGATTTTTTTTCATCCCTTGCTGTAATAATATCTTGGGGTTTGCAGCGATAACTTGGTATATCTACTATGCAGCCATTAACTAAAATATGTCTATGGTTAACTAACTGGCGGGCTTGAGGAATAGTCGAAGCCATACCCAATCGGAAAAGGATGTTATCCAAACGCATTTCAAGTAATTGTAGTAAAACCCGACCTGTTGACCCTTTGGCTTTTCCTGCGATCCGAACATATTTAAGTAATTGTCGTTCTGTAAGACCATAATGAAAACGCAATTTTTGTTTTTCTTCTAAACGAATACGATATTGAGATTTTTTCACGGGGCGTGATTGGTTTCTAAGATCGCTTCCGGCTCTCGGCCTTTTACTAGTTAGTCCTGGTAAAGCGCCCAGACGGCGTATTTTTTTGAAACGAGGCCCTCGGTAACGCGACATAAAGACTCCTTATTTTTGATTTTTATTGAAATTTCATAAACCTAAATTCAAATTGAACTAAATGATAAATGAAGCGAAATCTACTGAAGTATTGTACTACAAAAAATAATGAAATGAATTGGATCAATATCCGGCCCTTTTTGTATTGTATATAGAAATG